TTTGTAACTATGCGATTAATCCAAGTGCAGGGGCAATCTGATGATCCTTCATCAGATGATTGTCCAAGGAAAATGCAAGGTAGGTTATAGAAAAAAAAAAAAGAAACCGATGCTAAATAAAGAAATTTTCGATTGATTGGGTCAAGAATCCTAATTTGGGTTCGGTATGGATAAAAGAACTTCCTATGTTATACTAATCAAGTCTCGACGACGAATTGATTTGATAGATCAGATATTGTTATTCATGATATTGATCCGATTCAATATCATCGAGAGGTAATTCATTGAATTTACAGACGAAAGATTTATCATCTCTAGGGGATTAAATCCCGAGTTATTGCGAAGTAAAAAAACCTAATGAGATTATGGAAGTAAATATTCTTGCATTTATTGCTACTGCACTATTCATTCTAGTTCCTACCGCCTTTCTACTTATCATTTACGTAAAAACAGTCAGTCAAAGTGATTAATTCAATTGCATTTTCAAATTGATTTGAAGGAAACTTTTCTTCTGAGTTCTGATCAAAATTTGACGAAGTCAAATGAAAACGATTCAAATTTCACGTCATTAACTTAAATGAAACGAGTGGACTCGAATCGGAAGTATTCTAAGAGCTAGATCGGACGGTAAGAAAGAAATAGATGAATCCTTCTACTATCCGATCTAGCTCTTAGTCTATAAACTTAGTCTATAAAGTTCTAATCTAGAATAAAGATAAAGGCTTAAGTTTCTATAGATCAATCTACAATATTTTCTTCATAAACGCGGAAATTAATTCCATATATTGTATGGAATTGACATAAGACCCAATTTCCTACATCTATTTGTTCCGATTAATCGGAAGGAATTCTTATCTTAGGGTTCAATTTCAATAAGGAATAGAAAACCTTATCCCTTTTTAAGGCCCAAACCATGATATGAAATAAGTCGATAAAGCATAAATCGCCTTTCTCAAATTACGGTAAATGCCCAATATGTGATTCGTCCGAGGCAAGATCTTATTATTGCATAGTCTCTTGTTAGACAACCACTATCTCTATATCATTTCTCATAGAAAGTGTGTATACGCTTAACAAAACGACTTCTTCTTTGAAGAGTAAAGAAAGGGGGAAAAAATCAAAAAAAGGTCCGGTCTTCCTCACTATCCATCTATAAAGATAGTTAAGAACCCATTCCGAAATTTTCTATTTCGGAAGAATTTTAGGTTGGAATCAATTTCCAACCATCTGAATCCCTTTCTTTTCGAAATACAAACATGGGAATCGCTGAAATATCTCTTTGATTGAAAAAGTATCATTCATATCATAGATTCCTCCATTGGGTTCCAATGGGATTCGAAATTCAGAGATTTTCATTTTAAATACTTCAAAACGCGTTACAGAACGATCTAATCTATAAAACAATTGGTACGGTTTGATTCTTCAACTCAGTTAGTAGTGCTTCTAGAGTCCACTTCTTCCCCACACTACGAGTGAAAGGGAAAACGTAAAGACTACCATTAAAGCAGCCCAAGCGAGACTTACTATATCCATGTGAATTATGTCCCCTATCTCTATAAATACGAAGGAATTATTCCTCATTAATAATATAATAGTGGAATCAATGGTGCATAGTCAAAAGTGGATTCTGACCGAACACTATTGAGAAAAAATTGATTATGATTTCAAATTGTGAAAGATTAAAGACAAGTAAAATACGTGGTAACATCCCAAGGGAATGAGACCATGTAAGAATAAGAAAAAGAAGGTCTATTTTTTTTGTTTTCTTGACCTTCATAAGTTAAAACAGAGGGGGAGAAATCCCTAAAAAATCACTATTTAATATAGACCAGACCTCTATTTCTCCATTTGATCTAATGCGTACCCCCCTTTCCCATTATCGCTGTGAAAGAGGGGGATCGGCCAGGGTTTGCCGAAAAGAGAGTCTTTCTTTTTGCTCCCCTTTTTTCTAGAAAAGTCAATTATCCATCCAATCGAATATTGATTGTATACCGGAGCACTCCGAGATTTTTGTGAGTCCGTCGTATAGAAAGCAACCTCCGGCCCTTTCCAACACTATTAATGGAATTTCCTATCGGGCTCTACAATCTCAGTCAAGATCCAGCCATTAGACACTCCCTTACTCTATATAGTAATCGAAAAGAATCGTGAAGTCTTAATAGCCCTTCTACCCGTGGATTCGATTATTTTCTTGAATCCTAGATGCGAACGAGGATTCAAGATCTTTTCTTTTAGAAAACCCTCAGACCACATGGTTAGAATCAAACAAATAGAATCAAAGAAAGCATCAACGCTTCCTCTGTCTGCTTCGAACGGGGAAGAATTCTGCGAATTCTATCAGCAGAAGAGAAGCAGAGATTGCAAGTTTTTTGTTGATCAGGCGACACCCGGATTTGAACTGGGGAAAAAGGATTTGCAGTCCCCCGCCTTACCACTCGGCCATGTCGCCAAAATGAGATAAAATAGATGAAAATTTTCCCGAATTACTGAATTTTTATTG